TTGTTTTTTTCGCGGTTTAGATTGATAGATAGATCTAATATGGTGGCTAATTGTATATTATTATTTCATGATTATTGTTTAGTTTTGATAGCCACTATTTTAACTTATGTTATTTTTATATTTTTTATTTGTTATAAGTCTCGAAGGTTTAGTGTAACAACTCTCCAAAGATCTAATTTTTTAGAAATAGTGTGGACAATCATTCCAATATTTTTTTTGTTGTCTTTAAGACTTCCTTCTTTTATAATAATGTATTATTTAGAAAGGGAATCTAAGAGAGATCTAACTTATAAAGTTATTGGTCATCAGTGATATTGATCTTATGAAAATAATGATTTTATTGATTATAGTTTTGATTCTTACATACTTCCTCTAGAAGAGATAAACGTAAGAGATAATCGTTTACTAGAAGTTGATAATAGATTAACTTTGCCTTATAGGTCTTTGAATCGTATAGTTATTACTTCTACTGATGTTTTGCATGCTTGGGCGCTTCCTTCTATATGTTTAAAAGTAGATGCTGTCCCAAGACGTTTAAATACTTTGAGTTTATTTTCTTTGTCTCCTGGGACTTTTTATAGACAATGCTCTGAGATTTGTGGTATTAATCATAGTTTTATGCCTATTAAAGTAGAATTTATTAGATGAAATGATTTCTTAAAATCTCTTTTTAATTAACGTTAGGTAGGATAAGTTAAAATCTATTAATTTTAGGAATTAATAATATAAGTTTTTATCTTAACGTTGGTAGTAATAATACCTCTTCAGATAGCTTAAGATATTTATGTTTTTTTTCTTATTTTTTTTTTTTATTTTTTGTTTTTTATATTTTTATACTTAAGAATCATAAGATCGGGGATTATTTTAAAATTTTAACATTAAGATTTTGTTTTACTTTATTTTTTAGATTAACTTTTTTCTTAGGATTATCCCCTGTAGGAGTAAAAAGAGTGTTTTATTACAGAAATTTATCAAAGTTAAAGTTGGTTTTTTTAGTTGATTTATATTCTCTATCTTTTAATTTATTACTTTTATATGTAAGAGGTTTGATTTTACTATATAGTATTTGGTATTTTTCACATGAGCCTAAAGGATTTTTATTTATTAGGTATTTAAGTCTATTTATTGTATTTATGTTTTTATTGACTAATAGTATATCTTTATTTTTTATTTTAGTTAGATGAGAAGGGGTAAGAATTATATCCTTTTTATTGATTAGTTGATGGTTTAGACGTTCTGAGGCAACTCAGTCTAGAGTTCAGGCTATACTATACAATCGGTTTAGGGATTATGGATTATATATGGGATTAATTGTATTAATTTGAAGTAGGTTTGAATTAAATATTTTTAGAGAATATAAGTTTTATTTATCTTCACTGTTTACATTTTTTTTGATTTTAGCTATTTTAGCTAAGTCTTCTCAGTTTTTGTTTCATCCTTGATTACCTAATGCTATGGAAAGACCCACTCCAGTTTCTTCTTTGCTTCATTCTTCTACTATGGTAGTAGCAAGAGTGTTTTTGTTTATTCGTTTGAGTACTTTTTTTGATTTTTTAAGTAGTCAAATAGTATTATTCTTTAGGACCTTGACAATAATATTTAGAGCTTTATGTGCTTCAAGACAACAGGATATTAAAAAAATTATTGCTTTCTCTACAACTAGTCAGTTAAGATTTATATTGATGGTTAGAGTAATTATTAGCCCAGAGTTATCTTTTTTTTTATTATGCATACATGCTTTTTTCAAAAGTTTGCTGTTCATAACTTCTGGTGTTTTTATTCATAGAGAAGATAATGAACAAATAATTGAAAAGATGGCTATAGGTTTTCTTAACAATAAATTATCTGCAATTGCTTTTTTTTTAAGTTCTATATCTTTAATAAGATTTCCTTTTTTTTCAGGATTTTATTCTAAAGATTTAATCATTGAAAATATATGAGGTCCTGTAGTAAATCGGCTTTCTATTATTGTTTTTATTGTAGCTTCGATATTAACTGTTAGATATTCTATCCGTTTGATTTATAGGTCTATAAATTTTAGGTATTCTATATTAACACTACCTAAAGTAGTAAGTCAAGAAAAATGAAGACATAATACTAGTTGAATAGTTTTATTAACTTTAGGAGGAGTTTTTTCAAGATTCTTAATACAAAATTTTTATTTTTTAATTTTTATTGAACAATATTTATCTTTTTTTACTAAGGTTACCCCTTTAATAATTTTGTTAATAAGAAGTTTAATGGGTCTTTTTTTAATTTATAAATCTCAAACTGTAGTAATATTTAATTTTTTTTTTTTTAATGTTCTTAATCATCGGATTTACAATGAGTTAGTTTTAAGTTCTATTAAGAGTTATTTTTTATATGAATTTTTTTTTTTTGAATATTATATTTTAAAATTTTTTAGTAACCCTTTGCATTGATTATTAAGTTTTCCTAAATTCATTTTTCCTTTTGTTTCTTTTTTTATAATTTTTTTTATTTGTATTTTTTTTTTTATTTTTTTAAGCAAGATTATATTGAAGTTTAGAATAAAAAAAATTCTTTACTTTGTCAAAGTAAGAATACATAAATTAGTTATATGTAACTTTATGCTTGAAATGAAAGGAAGCTTTGAATATTTGATGGAGCATCATATTTTTAATATGAACAACTTAGATAAAAAGTCTTTTATAATTCTTCAATGTTTGTGCTAATATGAGATAACATTTTACTTTATAGAATAAATTTTTTTTTAATTCTTTTTTTAATTTATGTTGAATCCAATCCTTTTTTTGTTCTTGGAATTTTATTTATTTTATCCGAATGAATAATTTTTACATTATTATATTTAGATTTAATTTTTTTAAGTTTAATTTTAAGAATTATATATATTGGTGGAATAATATTATTTTTTTCTTTTGGTATTTTACTTTATGAAAGTGTAGTTAAAAGTTTAAGTTATAATTTATTTTTGGTGATAGGTTTTTCAATTTTAATGTTAAATTTATTAAAAGTAAAAAGTGTTTTGATAATTTATAAGGTGAACTTAGAGTTCGGAAGAATATTCGCTAATAGAATTTTTTACTTTTTTTTTTTAGCAAGTTTATTGCTTTCTGTGTTAGTATTTTCTATTATAATTAGCTCTGAAACCAATCATTAGATAGGGGAATAATGGATTTTTTTGTTTAATATTTCTTTATTTTGTTTTTTAGTTCTTAGATTATCTTTGATAAAATGAAATCTATTAAAAATTGTTATTATGTTAGAATTTATATATATGTTTTTAATTTTTTTTCTAGTAAATTTTTTTTTAGTGTCTCTAGATTTATTATTATGTTTAATAATATTTTCTACAGCTGAGAGAGTGTTAGCGTTTTGTTTAGTGATAGTTTTTAATAAATATTATAGGGTTAAAGACACTTTAGTTATTGCCTACTAATTTATGTTTTTAAAATTAATTATAAATTAGTTTAATTTAAAATATTACTTTTGTAAAGTAAAGATCTTTGTAGGTGAGTTAGATTTATAGTAGATTCCTAATGAGGTCTATAGAAGAAGAAATAAATTTAATTTAAATATATTGGTGTCTGACGTAAGTGAAAAATTGTAAATTTTTTTAGGGTATTTTATAACCTCAATATATTTTAATGTAGGTTATAATATTTTAAACCTCAGTGATTATACCACTAAAAAACTATTTTAAGGTCATTAAAAGAAATAGTTTAATAGAATTTTTAGTTTGAAACTAAAAGGTGGTCATTGTTTTACGACTTTTCTTTGTATTTATGTTTCGTTCGACTTCTTTTCATTTAGTTGATAATTCCCCCTGACCTATTATTAGAGCTTGGAGGTTTTTTTTTATTACCTCATCTTTTCTTTTTATATTTCAAAAAGTGAGAATATTAGTTTTATTTGCTTTAATATTTTTAGTAGTTTTAGCGTATTGTTGGTGGCGGGATGTTATCCGTGAGTCTTCTTTATTAGGGTTTCATACTAAGAGAGTTCACGTAATCTTTTTAACAGGGATAGTATGATTTATTTCTTCTGAAGTTCTTTTTTTTTTTAGATTTTTTTGAGCCTTTTTTCATTCTAGTTTATGTGTTAGTGTAGATTTAGTAAGTTTATGGCCTCCAATTAGAGTAGAGGTTTTAAATCCTTTAAGAGTACCTTTGTTGAATACTGTGGTTTTATTAAGTTCAAGGGTCACTGTTACTTGGGCTCATTATAGAGTTTTTTCTAGTAACTTAAATAATGCTCTAAAAAGAATAATTTACACTATATTTTTAGGAGTATTTTTTACTTTATTACAATATATGGAGTATTTAGATAGCTCGTTTATAATCTCAGATTCGGTTTATAGATCTATTTTTTTTATAGCAACTAGATTCCATAGATTCCATGTTATTATTGGAACTTGTTTTTTATTGGTTTCATTTCTTCGGATGTGAAAAGGTCATTTCACCTCTAAGCACCATATTAGATTAGAATGTTCTATTTGATATTGACATTTTGTTGATGTAGTTTGGATTTTTTTGTATATTTCGATTTATTGGTGGGGTAGTATCATTTAATTTTTAGGTAGTTTAATTAAATATTAAAACATAAATTTTTGAAGTTTAAAATGGAATGGGAAATTTTTTCTCCTAAAAGGATTAATAGTGGGAAACTCTTAAGTTGCTAGATATGCGACGTTTAAAGGAGGAAAAAAGGTAGTTTAAAAAAAATTAGATTCTTCTAAAATCTAGATTCAATAGTATTCTTTTATTTGAACTTTTTATTATCTTTAAGGTGGAATGCAAATTTTGTTTTAATCTTCTAAGAAAAATCTTAAATTTACTAAAATGGCAGAATTTAATGCATAAAATCTAAGCTTTTATTATGTAATATTAATTTACTTTTAGTTGTTCCCGTTAAAATTTAATTGACAATCATTTAAAAATGCTTTTGAACTTATTTTTTTCCCTTATATTTATTCTTTTTTTATTATTACTTGTAGCTTTTTTGGTATTATTCGAACGTAATATTTTAAGATTAGATCAATCACGAAAAAGGCCTAATATTAGTAGGTATTTTAGAATTTTGCAAACTATTTTAGACGGAGTTAAACTTCTTATAAAAGAATATTTTATTAATCCTTCAATGCGAATTTTGTTTTTTATCCTATCTCCTTTATTTAGGTTTTTTTTGTCTATTATAAATTGATTATTTATTGCAGTTGTTTTTTCTATTATAGCTTATGAGTCCACAGTCATTTTTACTTTATTTATTAGGAGTATTATGGTTTATTGTGTGGTTTGAGCAAGATGAGGATCAAATAATACTTATTCTACCATTAGGGCAATTCGTGCTGTAGCTCAAATAATTTCATATGAAGTTGTTATAAGATTTTTTATTTTATTAATAATTATAAGTTTTAGGACTTTTAGTTGGTCTATATTTCATTTTCTTAATTTTGGAAGAATGAATTTTTTTTTATTTTTTTTTTTATTTTTTTTTTGATTTTGTGTTATTTTAGCTGAGCTTAATCGAACTCCTTTTGATTTGGTAGAGAGGGAATCAGAATTAGTTAGAGGATTTAATGTGGAATATTCAAGAAGTAGATTTACTTTATTGTTTTTATCTGAATATGTTAATATTTGATTTATAGGAACTCTAACAGTGTTGATATTTTTCTATTCTTTTAGTGTTTTTATAATGTCATTTATATTAGTTATTAGTTTTGTATCTTTTATTATCCACATTCGTTCATTATTACCTCGATTTAAATATTTTGATTTGATTTTTTTAACCTGAAAAATTATATTACCAATTGTAACAATAATTTTTATTTTTTTTATTCTTTTTATTTAGTATTTTAGGTTAATAAAACTATAAACCTTCAAAGTTTATGATATTTTTATGAAATAAGTACTTTAAGTTATAGATGCTTCGAAAAGATCCTTTAGTATCATTATTTTATGGCTCTTTTGTTCGTTTGCCTTCCCCTGTAAATATTTCGTATTTTTGAAATTTTAGGTCTTGTGTGAGGTTTTTTTTAATTGTGCAAATTTTGACTGGACTATTTTTAAGTATACATTATAGCCCTGATGTTAACCTATCCTTTGATTCTCTTACTCATATTATTATGGATGTTAATTTTAGATGGTCGTTACGTTATATTCATATGAATAGGGCTAGTATATTTTTAGCTTTAATTTATTTACATACTAGTCGTAGGCTCTATTATAAACGTTATGGCAATTTTCATGCTTGATCGGTAGGAGTTTTAATATTGGCTTTGTCTATATTATCTGCTTTTTTGAGATATGTTTTACCTTGAGGTCAAATATCTTTTTGGGGAGCTACTGTAATTACTAATATAATTTCCGCTTTACCTGTATACAGAACTAATGTTGTTTATTGATTATGAGGAGGATATTCTGTAGCTAGGCCTACGTTATCCCGGTTTTTTACATTTCATTTTATTTTTCCATTAATTATTGCTTTTTTAGCTTTAATTCATTTATATTTTATTCATGGTGGCAGAAGATCTGGTAATCCTTTAAGAATGTTTAGTGATTCTTATAAAATTTCATTTTGACCTTATTATGGTTATAAGGATATTTTAAGGTTGATTTTTTTACTCTTTTTTTTTTTGATTAATGTCTTTTTTTTTTCAGATACTTTTTCAGATCCTGATAATTATACTCAAGCTAATCCTTTAGTAACTCCTGTTCACATTAAGCCCGAATGATATTTTTTGTTTGCCTATGCTATATTACGTTCAATTCCTAATAAACTTCTAAGAGTTTTGTCTTTGGTGTTTTCGATTTTAGTATTTTTTTTTATACCCTTAGGGAATAGTAAATTAACTTGTACTTTGATTTATCAAATTTTATTTTGAATGTGAGTATTCAATTTTATTATATTAACTTGATTAGGGGGATGCCCTGTTAAAGATGTATTTAATTATTTATCTCAATTAAGAGGTATTGTTTATTTTTTATTACTATTTTTCTTATTATTTACATAGATAGAATTTTTTTTAGTAATAAGTAAACTAAAGATTAAAAAGTTATAGGTTTCATTCACCTAAGATATTGTATTTACAATCTTATTATAAAATACTATTTAAATTATAATTGTTATATGTCGGAATTTTTTTATTATTTTCTTTATTTTTTTTTGCTAATTTGCAGGTGGTGATTTTATCTTTAATAATTGCTATTTTTTTACTAAGTCTAAGAATCGTTAACTTAAAAAGAGTATTGCCGGTTCCCTTTTATAGAAGGTTAATGAAATATGAATGTGGATATACTGAAATTAATTCTTACATTATTTTTTATACAATGCAATTTTTTATAGTAGCTTTATCTTTTTTGTTATTTGATATGGAAATTATCTTAATATTACCTTTTTTATATGTAAATTATTTTTCTTTTGTGTCTGCTAGGTTAGCAGTTTTATTTTTAAGGCTTTTAATATTAGGTCTTTTGTACGAGGTTTTTTTAAATGTTTTTAGTGTTTAGAAGAATAAGTTTTGTAATGTCTTATTATTAATTATAAGTGGAAAAATATATATAAATTTTTTTTATTTAAATTTATTATTTGAAATTAAGCGATTATTTATTATACTTAGTTTTATTATTAAAATTTTGGTTAAATTTAGTGCCAGCCACCGCGGTTATACTAAAAAAATTAATTATATAGAGAATTGAGTTTTTATTTCTATGTATAACAAAGGCTTATAATAGTAAAATATTTTAGTTAGCTTAAGTTCTAAATTATCACATAAAATTGGATTTGATACCCAAGTATAGGTAATATTTTCGAAATTTAATAGGTTAAAAATAATAATTAGAAAAGTAAATTGAAAATTGAATTACTAGACGGTTTTTTAAACAATAGGGAAGCTTGCAAATTAAACTGATAGTCCTCGTTATATTTACCTTTTTATATTTGGGTTGTATATGTTCGTCTAATTAAGAGAGTATCCTTTTTTTTGTTTAAACTCTTAGTATTATTGAACTACTAAAGCAATAAGACAGATCGACATGCACCTTTAAAAAGGGTTAAATGTGAGAATCAATTTTTTATTATTATATTATAAGTAAGAGTTTTAAAAAGAGAACTTATTAGTAATAAGTAAAATAAAGTTCTTATGAAATAACTATTTATTTTAAAAAGAGTACTCACCGCCCGCCAATTAAGCAATTAATTAGTATTATGTTAATCAATTAATAAGGCGTAACAAGGTAGTTAATCTAGAAAGATTAACTAGATAAAAGTAATTATATATATAAACTGCTAATTTATATTTGTTTACGTAAATCTTATGTAAACTTACTTTGTTATTTATTTAATTATTAATTTTAGTAATAAATTACTAGATTACTTAGGTAAAAATAGTACAAGAGTTAGTATAGTTTTTTGAAAAAAAACAGATAAATTATTTCAAATGATTTTTTTTACATAATTTTTATATTTTTTTTTTGAGTAGTTTAAGATTAAGATTTAATATTGTGATTATTAAGATGGAAATTATTTATATTGTTATATTTTCCTCAAAAAGATCAACAAAATAGAAACCTGCAAAGTTTTAGTTAAAGACTTTAATTTAAGTTCAGTTGGTTAAAAAATTTTTTAGTTTACTTAAAACATTAGTTTTTCGGGCTAAAGATACTATTTGTAAGTAAAAATCAATAATTGTTTAAAAAATGATGTTTTCGATGATTAATATCAACTAATCATAAAGATATTAGGACTTTGTATTTTATTTTTAGAATTTGATCTGCTTTTTTTAGAACTGCTTTAAGTTTATTAGTACGACTTGAATTGTCTCAAACTAGGCAAGTTATTAGAAATAGGCAAATTTATAATGTTTTAGTTACAGCTCATGCTCTAATTATAATTTTTTTTTTTGTTATACCTACTTTAATTGGGGGTTTTAGGAATTGGTTATTACCTTTGATAATTAGAGCTCCGGACATGGCTTTTCCACGTTTGAATAATATAAGTTTTTGATTATTACCTCCTTCGTTAGTTTTTTTATGTCTATCTGTCTTTGTAAGGGATAGGGTAAGAACTAGATGAACTATTTATCCTCCTCTTTCTTCTGGGTTAGCTCATAGTAGTAGAGCTGTGGATATAGGTATTTTTTCGCTTCATTTGGCTGGTATTTCTAGCATCTTAAGATCTATAAATTTTTTAGTTACTTTAGGTAATATAAAAGCTAAGAGATTGAATTATAGTCAATTTTCTCTTTTTTGTTGATCTATTATTGTTACTACTATTTTATTAATCTTATCCTTACCAGTATTAGCTGCAGCTATCACTATATTACTTTTTGATCGTAACTTAAATACTAGTTTTTTTGATCCTTCAAGGAGAAGAGATCCAATTTTGTTTCAGCATTTGTTTTGATTTTTTAGACATCCTGAAGTTTATGTGTTAATTTTGCCAAGATTTAGAATTATTTCACAAGTAGTTGTATTTTATTCGAGAAAGGAATCTATCTTTGGATATTATAGAATAGTTTGAGCTATATGTGGTATTAGGTTTTTAGGGTTTTTAGTTTGAGCTCATCATATATTTAGTGTTAGAATAGATGTAGATTCTCGTGCTTATTTCACTGCCGCTACTATAATTATTGCGGTACCTACAAGAATTAAGGTTTTTTCTTGAATTTCTACGGTGTTAAGAGGAAATGTGTACTGAAGTCTTTCTATGTTATGATTTTTTGGATTTTTATTTTTATTTACTATTAGAGGCTTAACTAGAATTGTTTTAGCTAATTGTAGTTTGGATCTTGTTTTACATGATACTTATTATGTAGTAGCCCACTTTCATTATGTACTTTCTATAGGAGCAGTTTTTGCAATTTTCTGTAGATTTTATCATTGGTTTCCTCTTTTTTTTAGATTGAGTTTTAATAAATTCTTAGGTCAAGTGCATTTTTGATTGATATTTATTAGGGTTAATTTAACTTTTTTTCCTCAACATTTTTTAAGGTTGGCAAGAATACCTCGACGTTATAATGATTATCCTGATTTTTATTTGACTTGAAATGTCTTATCTTCTTTTAGATCTTTATTAAGTACAGTTTCTATTTTAATTTTTGTAGTGTTATTATGGGAAGGTTTAATTAATAAACGTGTTTTTTATGAGGCTGAGGCTCATATTAGCGGAGCTATAGAATTTTCTAATAGAATCCCCCCTATATTACATACATGAATGGGTAGCCCTTTTATTAATAAAAATTAAATATTTATTTGTTTTAGATTAATTTGTTTTAACATATTATTAATGTGATACAGCCGTTAACTGTATTTAAGTGAATTTAGAAATTTCTCAAACAAATATTAGAGCTTTAAAAATAACACAATGTTATTTAGTTCTGGGTTAAGTAGTTTATTTAAATTTGTTTTTATTATATAGTTTTTTCTTCTTGTCACTTTTTTTGGGATTTTTTTTAGTAAGAACTGCTCCTGACATACGTCCTTTTGAGGGAGAATTGATTAGATATACTCAACTTAGTAAGAGGAGGTTGGTTTTTAAATATTTTTTAATTCAAATGTTAGCTAGATTATGTTTATTAATAATTATATTTTTGACTTTTTTTTCTATAATAGATAAAGGTTGAAGACAATTGCTAATTTTGTTTTTTTTAAGTGTAAAAGTGAGATTTTTTCCAAGACATAGGTGAGTAATTGAGACTTATAGAGTTTTGACTTTTATAGAAATGTTTTTTTTAGGGATTGTACCTAAATTACCTTCTTTTTTTTTAATATGGATGTTTTTTGATAGATTATTAATAATAAGCTTAATGGTAAGATTTTTTTCTTTAGTAATTAGAGTACTAGGAGGTTTAAAATCTACCTCTGTACGACATTTGCTGGGTCTATCTAGTATTATAAATATAAGATGAATACTATTCGCGTTATATCTTAGATTAGATGGGTTTTTTTTGTGCTTTTTAATTTATCTTGTTGTGAGTTTTACTCTTTATATATCTATAACTCGGTGAGGTATTAGTTCTTATCTTTCTTTTACTCAAGGTAATAATTCACATAAAATTTTGTTCATTATTAGGAGAGTTTTTTTTATTATATTAAGAGTTCCAGTAAGATTATTATTTTTTTTTAAGCTATATGTTATTATAAATTTTTTCCCTTATGTGATTTTAGTTTTGCTTTTATTTTTTAATAGTATTTCAATTTTAATGTATGTACGATTTTTTTGATTTATTTTTTTTACTCCTCAAATGAGCCTTATTTTTATTAATTTTAAAACTATAAGTTTAACTATAATCTGCATATTTTTTAGGGTTTTATTACCTACATTATTTTTATATTTTAATTTTTAGGGACTTAGTTTAAATAAAAATAATAGATTTCGGTTCTGTTGTTAACTTATAGAAATTATGAAGTTAGTCTTTTAAATTTTTACTACGTTAAATTTATAGTAGAGTGTCGGATAAAACGATTCATTTTGATAGAATGGAACATGCAATAATAGATTGTTTCTGCTAAATATGCCACAACTTAACACTTCTTTGGTTCTATTTATTTTCTTTTTTTTTTTGTTTACATATTATTTATTGTTCATTACACAGTTAATCGATAAACAAAACATTTTATAAACAGCTTTTAGGCAGTAAAAATAAAAAAAGAGATAATTTTATTAAAATTAGATAATTATACATGTGTGAGGTTTATATTAGAGTTTTTTAGCAATAAATTTTTATTTTAAAAATAAACGTAAGTTATGAATTCCTATTTTTATCACTACCTAAAATAAAAATTTTTTAATCTTTTTAGGATATAGGTTTACAAAAAAAATATTAATTACTTAGTAATTTTACTCGAAAATAGATGATATAGAAATAAATTAATAAATCTTTAGGTGCAAATTAAATTTTTATTTTTTTTTAGAGATTAAATGTTAAACAAATCTATTTATAACTAGTTAGTATTGAAGGTATAAAATATTTCATTTTCAATTTATAAATATAAAGAAAAAATTTGTAAGAAGTGAAGTAATAAAAGGGTCAGCTTTTTATTAAAGAATAACATTAATATAATAATTTATTTTATATAAGATATAGAATTTAAAGTGTTTATAATGTTTTCAAACATCTTTTCTTTTATTTTTATGGGTAGAGTAATTCTAATTTAAATACTTTTGTAAATTAGGTAAATATTAGTAATTTTTTTATTTTCTTAATTATAAGATAATATGTATTTTAGAATTTTAATATTAATGTTAATTTAAAAAAAGAAATTAATTTGCATATTTCTAGTTTACTAAATACTTATTTTGTGGATTTTTAACATAAAACCTTTTTGTTTTTTTAAAAGTTATAAATTAATAGTTTAATATTATTTAAATGATAATATGCGAATTTTGAATTTTATGTAGATATCTTTTTTTTTTTTAATGAAAATATTTTATTAGTGCAATAAACTAATTCATTGTAAAAAGACGAAAAGACCCTTGGTAGTTTAGGTTAATAGGTAATAAGATATTTACTTAAAAACTTTAACTGGGGTAGTTGATTTTACAATATAACAATCTTATAATTATATATATAATAGAAATATTACTCTTTAGAATGTATAAAAAGATCCTTTATTTTATTTAATAAATTAAATTTGTGAGTTTAATAAAGATTTTACGAAAAACTAACCCTAGGGATAACAGCGCAATACTCAAGGATAGTACTTATTGATTTGTGTTTTTACGACCTCGATGTCGGCTTTATTCAATTATTTGAAGCATAAATTAAATTAATTTGTTTGTTCACCAATTAATTATTAACATGAGCTGGGTTTAGAACGGAGTGATTTAGTTCGGTTTTTATCTTTTATTTAGTATTTTTATAGTACGAAAGGAATTAAAAATATTAATTTTATTAATTTAATTATTAGAATTATGAGGTGTAGTTTAATCATAAAATTTTAATTTTCCAAGTTAAAGATCTTTTAAATAGAGTACCTTTAAAAACCTTATTTTAATTAAAAATTTAACTTTTGCATAGTTAGGATAAGTGTTGTGTTGTTTAATACTTAGGTTTTTATGTTTGAATCTTTTGAAATATCATTAGGAGGATTAAGTGCTCCTTTAACTTTTATATTTTTTTTTTTTATATATTTTTTAATTTTTCCTATATTGGTTAGGATACAATTTTCGTCTGTAATTAGTGGTTTTATTTTTAATTCTTTTTCTTTTAATTTTCAGATAGTCTTATCTATTTTTATATTTATTTTATTTATGAATTTTTTTTCTTTAGTGCCTTATAGATTAAGATTGTCTTCTATGCATAGTACTTTTTTCATGAGTCTTTTTATGTGATCTTCTTTGTTTTTTTTTTTATTATTTAAAAATTTTAATAGTAATATTTCACATTTTTTACCTATTAGAACTCCTTTGGCTTTAGTGCCTTTATTAGTTTGGATTGAAGTTGTAAGTGTAATAGCTCGGCCAGTAGCCTTAAGAGTGCGTTTAATAGCTAATATTATAGCAAGACATTTACTTTTGCATTTAAGAAGTTCAAGAATAGAGTTTTTAAGGATGAAAAGATTTCTAATCCTACCTATTTTTTTTTGCTTACTTTTTTTAGAAATTTGTGTAGCAGCTATTCAATCCTATGTATTTACAATGTTACTAGTATTATACACTGAGGAAAGGGAATAAATTTTATTAATTGTTTATTCATTCCACTCCTTTAATTAAATAATTAAATAGTTTAAATAATAAAAATAAATACTTTGGGGGTATTAGTTACTACAGAATTAATGTGGTTTTAATTAGCCTATGTTTTTTTGAGTTTTTATAATTTACTTAGTATTATTAATTTTAATTAATAGGAAAATGAAGTATTATTGGTTTTTTTTTTATTTTTTTATGCTTTTATTTATATTTATAAAAAATATTTTTATAACTTCAGAGGGGGCTTATAGTAATCACTATAGAATTTATTTTTTTGATGCTTTATCAGTATGGTTAATTATTTTAACTTTTTGAGTAATTTTATTAAGTATATTTTCTATAATAGAAATAAATAATTTAAATAATTCATTATTATTTCTTCACTTTATAATAATATTTCTTCTATTTTTTTTTTTCTCTATCTTTAATATATTTTTTTTTTTTATTTTGTTCGAAGCATCTTTATTGCCTATTTTTATAATTGTAATTTTTTTTGGGGTTTATAAGCAACGTATTTTTTCTATATATTATTTTGTTTTTTTTACTATTCTTACGACTATCCCCTTGTTTTTAATTACGAGAATTCTTATTAATGAAAGGGTAATTAATTACTATTTTTATATTTTAACTACTTCCAGAATGTTTTTTTCAAATTCTTTTATTTTATATTTTTCTCTGATTTTAGGATTCTTAAGTAAATTACCTGTTTATAGATTGCATATGTGACTCCCTAAGGCACATGTAGATGCTCCAGTGGGGAGATCTATAATTTTGGCAAGAGTATTATTAAAATTAAGAAGATACGGAGTAATTCGCATATTTTGTCTTCTCGATTATTCAATTTTATCTTTTTTTTTTTATTTCTTAATAGCTCTGAGAGTGTTTGGATTTTTTTATGCAGCTATAGTGTGTGTCCGTATTTTGGACATAAAGGTAATTATTGCTTTTAGTTCTGTCAGTCATATAAGCTTTGCTTTTGTTAGATGTTTATTAAGAGTATATATTAGTTTAAAAAGATCTTACCTAATGTTTCTTGGGCATAGGATTGTTTCTCCTATCATGTTTTATATTGTTAATTTATTAAATAAAAGCTACAGAACACGTTTAATGCTAAGGATAAAAAGGAAATCTTTACTATATTCTTTTTTTTTATTTTTTTCTTTAATTTTTTTTTTATTTAATTTAAGATTTCCTCCTTTTATTAATTTTTTTGCTGAAATTTTTGTGATGTTTGGAATTGTTTTTTATTATAAATATCTTTTGTTTGTAGTTTTCTTAGGATTTTTTTTTAATAGAATCTTTTTATTTAATATGTTAAGGATTTTTAGCCAATCTAAATATATCCATAGTAAAACTTTGTCTTTTGTATCAATAGATTACTTTATTTTTTTTTTAAGTTTTATTATTGTTATATTAATAACTATTTTTCTAGATAATTTTTTTTATAAGGATAGTATAATTTAATATAATATTTTTTATTTACAATAAAAAGATAAAGTTTTTTTCCTTAAT